CTTCAACTATGAGTGTCAAAAAAATAATACATTTTTGTAGAGTTGAAGAGAAATATCCCAATACATGTCTTATTTTTTTTTCAATAATCCATATTTGTAGCAATGAAATACTAGTGTTCCTACCCCAAGTGATAGATGATTGATTACAAGATGGTATATATTCTTTATAAAGGACCAGAAATACCTTGCTTACGTATCATTGGGAAGTGCATTAACATAAATACGGCGGTAAGAAGAGGTAATACAAAAGTGTGTAAACTATAAAAACGAGTCAAAGTGGATTGTCCTACACTAGCACTTCCGCGTAATAACTCTACCAGAGGCGAGCCTATTACAGGAATAGCGTCTGGTACGCCTGTTACAATTTTTACTGCCCAATAACCAATTTGGTCCCGAGGTAAGGAATAACCAGTTACACCAAAAGATGCGGTTAATACACCCAAAACCACACCTGTAACCCAAGTCAATTCACGAGGTTTTTTAAAGCCGCCGGTGAGATACACGCGAAATACGTGCAGGATCATCATTAGGACCATCATACTTGCCGACCATCGATGAACTGATCGGATTAACCAACCAAAATTAGCTTCAGTCATTATATATTGAACAGAAGCAAAGGCCTCCGTAACGGTCGGACGATAATAAAAAGTCATAGCAAACCCGGTAGCTACTTGTACTAAAAAACAAGTAAGCGTAATTCCCCCTAGACAATAAAATATGTTGACGTGAGGAGGAACATATTTACTAGTTATATCATCGGCAATTGCCTGAATCTCAAGACGTTCTTCGAACCAATCATAGATTTTATTGAGATAGGTAAATCAAGGGGACCCCCCCGGAGAACCGTATATGAAAATTTCATCTCGTACGGCTCAAACAGAAACACCCAAATACTAGTTCTAACGGATGTGTGTAATATAAAGTTTGAAATTTATTAATTCTATGATTTATGATTCAATTTTTTTTTTGAAGATACTAAAGAATAAAAATCCGAAAGCTCTTCTTTGTGGTTATAATGCCAAAAAATCAAGTCGGCTCATTCGTCTATATATTGATCGTTATAGGCCTCTTGAATCTTCTATTTACCTATTTTCTTTGGTGTTATTTATGTGTAATGCGGCTTTACTGCTGTTTTCTTTATTATTGATAGGAATTCTCTTGTTAAGACCCTATGAATTGATTAAAACCTCAGATTCATACTAAAACCACGATGATTCAATAAAACCCTTTCAAACTAAGTCTAAGTCCCAAAATTCCCTGAGTAAGAACCATTGGATCATCACTTATTCAATGAATAGATATAACGAAAGTTTGAAAGAATAAAAATATTTCTATTTATAACTTCTAACTCTTTGAAAAAAATTTTTGAAGTCCGGACACGAGGTCTGACTATTAAGTATGAATCATAGTTCTAATAGTAATCTATTTCATATATTCCGTGCTCCAGATACTAGAATGAATATCCGACGAAGTAAAACCATCTCTATCAAGATGACAGACCCATTCTCTGTACTATCCATAGGATCATTTATACCAAGTCACACACTCATATTCCGGAAATACAGAAACAAAGAAATTCCACGGTCAAACTACCAAAATAGAATGGGATAAAAATCAGAAACCTAAACGCTTCACTTTGTATTGAAAAAGCCAGTTAATGGTTCTTGTGAATCTAATTCATTGAAATTCCATCCAGTAAAATGGAAGAATTATAAATCTCCAAAATAATAGATAGGAATATCGCGAATAGAGCCATTGCGAGACCCATCAAAGGAGTAGTTCCCCACCCAGGAGCTACTTTACCATATTCTGAATTCAATGGTTTCAATAAACTCCCCGCATTAGTTCGTTTTGGGCGGCCAGATCTAGAACTACCTTCAACGGTTTGTGTAGCCATAATATTTTATATTCAGTAAGATCTGTTGACTTTGTATACCATTCCGTTGTAAATAAATGATCTTATCATAGATCCATTGTGGTCTTAAAACTTTATAATGTCTTAAAACTATATAATCATGGAAACAGCAACCCTAGTTGCCATCTTTTTATCTGGTTTACTTGTAAGTTTTACTGGGTACGCCTTATATACTGCTTTTGGGCAACCCTCTCAACAACTAAGAGATCCATTCGAGGAACACGGGGACTAGTTGAAGTACGGATCCTCCCAATATTGGGAGGATCCGTACTTCAATTGAGATAATGACAAATCATTTCACCTTTTTAGTTGGAACTTTAGGCGGGTCTCGAAAAAAGATAGCGAAAAAAATTATTCCTAGAGTTGAGACTAAAAGGAATGTATAAACCAATGCTTCCATAGATTCGATCGTGGTTTACAATTATAGCTTCCATACCTGTTTATTTGGGATCGTCTCCCGGATAAATAAAGAACAAGAGTCAAAGAAAAGGCAGTGATTCAAATCAAGATTTATCTGGTACCCCATCTAAAAATCACAAAAAGAAAATAAAAATGAAAAGTAACAAGTAACAAAGCATATTGTATCAGACTACTTGTCTTCTTGTAGTTGGATCTCCAAGTTTTTGGAATGCTCCAAATTCCACTTGAGCATCTAAATCTGGATCAATACCAGCAAAAACATCTCGAAACAAGGTTCTAGCACCATGCCAAATGTGTCCGAAGAAGAAGAGCAAAGCAAACGAAGCATGTCCAAAAGTAAACCAACCCCGTGGACTGCTACGAAAAACACCATCGGATTTCAAAGTAGCACGATCTAATTCAAAAATCTCACCCAATTGAGCACGTCTAGCATATTTTTTCACAGTAGCGGGATCGCTATAACTGACTCCGTTGAGTTCGCCGCCATAGAACTCGACAGTTACACCTACTTGTTCGACACTATATTTAGATTCCGCCCTTCTAAAAGGAACATCGGCTCTAACAATTCCGTCTCCGTCTACCAAAACAACCGGAAATGTTTCAAAAAAAGTAGGCATACGACGTACAAAAAGTTCGCGCCCCTCTTTATCTCTAAAGATAGGATGTCCTAACCACCCAACAGCTATTCCATCCCCGTTGTCCATTGAGCCCGCTCTGAATAACCCCCCCTTTGCCGGATTATTGCCGATGTAATCATAAAAAGCTAGTTTTTCGGGAATTTTAGACCAAGCTTCAGATAAACTTTGATTTTCAGCCAACCCAGCACCAATTCTTCGATATATTTCTTGTTGGAAGTATCCTTGATCCCATTGATAACGAGTGGGACCAAATAATTCAATCGGGGTAGTTGCTGAACCATACCACATAGTTCCAGCAACTACAAAAGCGGCAAAAAAGACAGCAGCAATACTACTGGAAAGGACGGTTTCAATATTTCCCATACGTAATCCTTTGTATAGGCGTTGAGGTGGACGTACACTAAGATGGAATAGACCCGCCAATATGCCCAAGGTCCCTGCTGCAATATGATGAGAGGCTATTCCTCCCGGAACAAAAGGATCAAAACCCTCCACACCCCACGCTGGATTTACGGATTGTACCCTTCCAGTTAGTCCATAAGGATCGGACACCCATATTCCAGGACCATACAATCCTGTTACATGAAATGCACCAAAACCAAAGCAAGCCACCCCTGATAGAAATAAATGAATTCCAAAGATCTTAGGCAAATCCAAAGAGGGTTTTCCTGTACGTTCATCAGTAAATATTTCTAGATCCCAATACACCCAATGCCAGATAGCTGCCAAAAAGCACAAGCCCGAAAACACAATATGTGCCCCGGCCACACCTTCGTAACTCCAAATACCCGGATTCGTTACAGTACCCCCTGTGATACTCCAACCGCCCCATGAATTGGTTATTCCTAAACGAGTCATGAAGGGTATAACGAACATACCCTGTCTCCACATTGGATCAAGAACAGGATCAGAAGGATCAAAAACTGCTAATTCGTATAGAGCCATCGAACCGGCCCAACCAGCAACCAGAGCTGTATGCATTATATGGACAGAAATCAAACGACCGGGATCATTCAATACGACGGTATGAACACGATACCAAGGCAAACCCATGGAAATACCCCTTTATCAATGAAAAATAGACACAATGTAACTTTATTGCATTGGAAAAAACTATGCTGTGGACCCTCTTTTTAGTGGATTATCTTGGGGAAAGAATTAATATTTGTTTGATTTGTTTGATTCTTTTCAATTACTTTTAGTAATAATGAAACTATTTTGTTCGTAGGAACAAAAAGAAGCAGATCTATTCTACACCCGATAAGTACCAATACGCAATGGTAGGGGAGTTGATACCATTTTATATGAGTGAATGCATATATATATTTGTTCATCATTCAAAGGACTTATTTGTAATAATTTTCCTTTATTCATTTTGTCTTCTTTATCTTTTTTTATGAACTTAGTCAATCTATGGATAAAATATGATAAAGGCCAATATTAGTAGGACACTAAATCCATTGTTACGCTTTCACATCAAAGTGAGATATAGTACTTAATTTTTCTTTTATTTAATGCCTATTGGTGTTCCAAGAGTACCTTTTCGAAGTCCTGGAGAGGAAGATGCATTGTGGATTGACATATAGTGCGACTTGTCAGATATATTGGGTCATATGGTATTTCCCCATTCTCTTCCCCGATCGAGATATCCTCCCCTTCGCCCAAGAAAGATTGATTGAATTATCAAAAATTTGGAGCGTGAAGTTCAATTAGATCCATTTTTTCGGGAGGGTATACAGATTAATATTATCAATTAGAATAATTTATGGTTATCTTGGTTAGGCCAATAAAATTATCTTGGTTAGGCCAATAAAATGAAGTATCCAGGCTCCGTTTAGAAAAAAACCGGTAATAAATCTATTTATGATTACAATTTCTATCATATTCTATTTCTTTATATATTTATATATAGAAGTGATCTCAAACTGTTAATCAATCGAGTAATATGATGAATGCATTGAATATCTGTTGTAAGACATGAAATAAATTGTAAAAAGGAAGTCATAGCAAAAGGACGTGGTATTGGGGCATTTGTCATATATGTGCAAATCCAAATCGGGCGGATCTTTACTCGGAGTAGAGCATAAACCTAAAAAAATTGAAGAAGCCCATTCAGGAACAAGAAAATTACATCGCGATTGAGATTGTATCTCGATGAAACAATACATCAATGAAAAGTTAGTTAGATAAATTTAGTAATTTTTTTTATAGATAAACAAAACAGGCCAAAACCCATCTTTTTTGAAAAATGAAAGAAAAGCCCCTTTTTATAAGTTAAAAGCCTGGTATGAAAAAAAAAAAATAAAATAAAAGAAAGCGCTAGAATCTACACATTGATTCTTTTTTTTTTTTCGTTATTTTTGTTGAACCGTATGCATCAAAAGGTGCATGTACGGTTTCTAAGGGATACAACTTTATCCCAATCAACCGACTTTATCGAGAAAGATTACTTTTTTTAGGCCAAGGGGTTGATAGCGAGATCTCGAATCAACTTATTGGTCTTATGGTATATCTCAGTATAGAGGATGATACCAAAGATCTATATTTGTTTATAAATTCTCCTGGCGGATGGGTAATACCCGGAGTAGCTATTTATGATACTATGCAATTTGTGCGACCAGATATACAGACAATATGCATGGGATTAGCCGCTTCAATGGGATCTTTTATTCTGGTCGGAGGAGAAATTACCAAACGTCTAGCATTCCCTCACGCTTGGCGCCAATGAGTTTTTTATTTGATTTGAGAGAAAAAAGAAGACTATGCCTTCGCGCTATATGAAATATGAATATTAAGTAATAATAGCATGGCACTTCGAATTCGATATGATAAATTTTTTTAACCCTTAAATTATGTATCGAAAGAGTAGTATGAGATAAAAGGTATTTCCGATTTTATCTAATCTATCGGGAGGCCTATTTCAGCGTCACAAACTTTTTTGTTTTCACGCCGGGAGGCTCTTAACAATATTTAGGTTATGAAAGAATATGAAAATAAAAAAAATCTTGTTTTTTTATTTGAAAAAAAAAAAGAAACTTTGGGATTGCTAAATAACAGACGAAATAAATATATAAAGCAACGGAGCCATCATAGTATTTTTGAACTACTCCAAAAACAAAAAGAAGGGTGGTTATTGGATCATTTACCAACCCGAGTCTGATAGACCCTATATTTAATTTATTTGATATTTAAGTAAGGTAAAAACGAATTCCATTATAGAGCCGTATGCAATGCGTAAAAGATGCCTGTACGGTTGTTCAATTCTATATTTTATTATTCTTTATCTCTTCACCTTATCATCATGCGAGATAGAATAAACATTTATTATGTTATATCATCAGGGTAATGATCCATCAACCTGCTAGTTCTTTTTATGAGGCACAGACGGGAGAATTTATCTTGGAAGCGGAAGAACTTTTGAAGATGCGCGAAACCGTCACAAGGGTTTATGTACAAAGGACAGGCAAACCCTTATGGGTTGTATCCGAAGATATGGAAAGAGATGTTTTTATGTCAGCAACAGAAGCCCAAGCTCATGGAATTGTTGATCTTGTAGCGACTGAATAAAAAAGAAAAAATAACAAAAATTTCAGACGAATTGGTGATTTGAGATTTTATCTTCTTACCGGATTTAATATTCTATTCATTTCATTAATCTATTAATATAGAAATAAAATAATTCATAATCATCCGGTTAAGATCGATCTAAACCAGCCCATTATGTATATGATTCAATATGCCAACTATTAAACAACTTATTAGAAACACAAGACAGCCAATCAGAAATGTCACGAAATCCCCCGCTCTTGGGGGATGTCCTCAGCGACGAGGAACATGTACTAGGGTGTATGTGCGACTCGTTCAGATCATGGGCTAGGACAAAAGAAAGAAAACAATTGATCCAGTATCAACGATCAGTACCAGTGAATAGACTAGAATGGAAGAACTCCATTCAATATCTAAAAATCAAAAAGATCTATCCTTCTATTGTGGTATCAAATGTATGGTTTCCGTTGGTGCAAATCCAATCAACTCCGTTTTAAATTTAAGATGAGAAAGAATTCTCCATTGATAGCAAATGATATCCATTAAGCAGGGGAAATACTATTTTAAAAAGCAGAAAAATTATGCCTTACTCTTGCAAGAACGGACTAACAGGGTCAGCTACTCAGCTAATCTTCATAATTAAATACCGTTACTGTATAAGTAGATCTCATTGTGAAAGACCTCGTACTGGATAATTATGGGTAGAGCCAAAGAGTGTGAACTGTACAAGTTAACAATAACATTGATTAAATGAAAGAAGGGCTCCGGTGTATAGAGAGGACCTCACCGTTTAAGAAGTAACCATAGAAACGATGGAACCCACTATATCCATTTATATTTACTACTTTTATGTGTTTTTGATACCTAATATCAATACAATTTTTTTCTAGGCATTTCACCTAGAAAAAAAAAAAAAAATCGTGGTCGGGAAGGTTATAGTAGCAAAAGCCATTGGAATTTAAATTTTATACATTGGAAGAATCCGTTTTGTTATTAATAGACTAGGATACGGGAAGGGAATAACTGAAAGAAAGGAAATCGATTAGTTATTCATCAAAGTTTCATTTATTCAATGACCAGAATTAAACGAGGGTATATAGCTCGAAGACGTAGAACAAAAATTCGTTTATTTGCATCAACCTTTCGAGGGGCTCATTCAAGACTTACTCGTACTATTACTCAACAGAAAATAAGAGCTTTGGTTTCGGCTCATCGGGATAGAGGTAGACAAAAGAGAGATTTTCGTCGGTTGTGGATCACTCGGATAAATGCAGTAATTCGCGAGACTAAAGTATACTTTAGTTATAGTAAATTTATACACAATCTGTACAAGAGACAGTTACTTCTTAATCGTAAAATACTTGCACAAATAGCTATATTAAATAAGAGTTGTCTTTATATGATTTCCAATGAGATCATAAAATAAAGAGATTGGAAGGAATCCGTTGGAATAGTTTAAATGGAGTTCCCTGGAGAATGAACTCTGGGAAGGTAGAGTAGAAATTAGTATGATAAAATATGATAAAGTCATCAAAATGAAGAAAGACGTTAAATAAAAAATATTTATTCCTCTTCTCCCATTTTTTTTCTTACGACAGGACATTTCGATTTTACGATTTTTCGAACAAAAAAAAAACGTCAATCCGCATTTGAGTTTGGATTGGAATTTTATTTTGATTCAATTCAATTGAAGAGTCAACCTATTTTTTTTCTGGTTCTAAGACCAGCAGCTCTAGCGGTTGACTCGCTTCTTTCAAATTGTTTCTCATTATTAAGAAAAGGTAACGGAGATAAAATACGAGCTTGTTTTATAGCAATAGTAATTAATCGTTGTTGTTTTAAGGTCAATCTATTCACCCGTCTAGATAATATTTTTCCTTGTTCGCTAATAAATCGACTAATTAAACTCATGTTTCTATAATCAATTCGATCCCCCGATTGGATCGGAGGCAAACGCCTACGAAAAGATCGCTTAGATTTAAGAAAGATTCGCTTGGATTTATCCATGGTTTGTTTATTCCTTATCCTGAAAATCCCAATCCTATTTCTTAATTCTACATCATCTTTGATCCGATCGAAATAGGATTTGGTTTGTTTATATTTATTTGTTTATATTTATTTATATTTAAATAAATTTATTTATATTTAAATAAATTCAAAAATAAATTATATATATATATTGTTATATATAATATGTAATTTTTCATCTTCCTTGGAAGACTGACACACGAGCGATCGGTTCGATCTATTTCTTTATCTCCCCATGAATCGTATGTTTGTAACAACAGGGACAGAATTTTCTCAATTCCAATCGACTAGGCGTATTGTGTCGATTCTTTTGAGTAATATATCTGGAAATGCCCATTGATTCCTTATTAACACGATTTCGAACACAACTGGTACATTCCAAAATAACCGTTACTCGGACATCTTTACCCTTAGCCATGAACCTCCTTTGGTTTTTGATTCACTCAATTCTTTAATTTTCCGACCCGAAGCAAGGAAGAAGAAAGGACACAAAAATAGAAGCAGGTAATTCGAAATCAAATTATGAAAGAAATATTTTGTTGCAATCAATATAGTAATAAATAATAAGTAATATAATGATTTCTAACTATATTTATAATTTTTAATTGCCGTACAGTATTTCATTTTCAGTTAAGTATCTTGTATGATATTGTTGCCCCAACCACCGCATTTCCATTCTATTATTAATTTAATTTGAGCCTGAGCCCGAGTTCATAGTTTCACTGAGGGTGAAACCGCTTTTTCTTTGTTTTTTTTTTTTTTTAGAAAGAATAAGTAAAAAAAGAAAAAACAAAGAAAAAAAGAAGGGAGGGGTAGGGATTAGTTACAGATATTTGATTGTATCTCTAATCTTCTTCCCCCTTCCCATATCAATAGCTAGAATGAAAAAAAGGGGAATATCAACGCATCCGGAAAAAAACGATTGATCTCTATCAATAAACCTGCTAAAGACCCGAACCATAGAGTACTTACTACCGGTGCTACGGAGAGATATGTTTTTAGATCTCGCATTTTAAAAACTCCTCTTTCTGTATTCGTTATTGTAATTTTATTGTAATTTGTAATACATAATGGTAATACATATATGACCGGATGTGTATATGTAGTTAATGACTTACCACTTGTACGCGGAGTTCCTAATTCAAATTGAAATGTACAAAATAGATATTTATTAAAAGAAAAAAATACGTCCATTTCCGCCTTAAATTCCAAAAAAATATTAATTTTTTGTGGTAGATTTCATATTTATTTCATACTTTATATAAGTCTTTTACCATATTATATGTTTGTTATATGATATATGAGACCAAAAGGAAGAAGGAAGAAATGATAAGATAGTTTGTGTATATCAATGTAGGAAATAAAGATGTGGAAAACAAGACAGGGATTCTCTACAATGACACTGTAGACCAATTGAAAGGGATGTAGCGCAGTTTGGTAGCGCGTTTGTTTT